AGAAAGTAAGTAAGGTATACAAAAAATCCTTCTTTTTCTTTGAACCCACCCAATCAAAAATCCTCCAATTCTCAAAGGAGAATAGAAGAAATCATACTTTCATACAATATCTTAATTGAATTCTATGTAATGATCAATAAATTTAGTTGAATTCTATATCTATATGTATAAAAATTCTAGTACCAATCTATTCTATAGATATTCGGACTGTAGTTGACAAAGAACCAATATCAATATTATTGTTTCTTAGTGTAAATTAGAAATTGAAATGGGGCGTGGCCAAGTGGTAAGGCAACGGGTTTTGGTCCCGCTATTCGGAGGTTCGAATCCTTCCGTCCCAGAGCATATCCATTTTTTATGCTCCATTATTCCCATAGAAAGAAGTAGGCGGAGTTAATCCGCATTTTTTTGAATATCTGTGTCTGTTTGAATATCATTAACAACTGATCAAGTTCCATAACATATAGAAATATATTTTCTTTGAATCTCGTTTTATTTAGGTATTTAGTGTTTGGCTCTAATGAAAAATTGGAAATCTATGTACCGATTGAGGCAGGGTTGATTTATCCTATCCCTTTTATTTTATTCAATTTATCCTATCCCTTTTATTCACTTTATGACAAGAGTCGATTATTGAAATATTACTCAATCCCATGTTAAACAAAATATATAGAAAACAAGGAAATGTATCGCTTATATGATATGTATCGTTCTATTTTAATGACAAAAATTTTTGTGTTTTTGTAAAAAAGATTTGTGATCCCTTAAATAATTTAAATTCTATATTCGAATTATAGAATATCTATAACAGTGACAACTAGTCTATCTGATAGATATGAAAAACCCTCCCTATTTTTTTTCAATTTTCATTTTCGTAATCAGATGAACAGAATAAAGATTCCAATTTGAACTTACATCATTTTTTTATCCATCTCGGAAAAAATGGTATTTCGTTCTTCTTTTCTTTGATCTATTTTAAATTAAATCAGTGATGAGTCAATTAAAAAAGAAAAACTTATCTTTCTATGAAGATCAAACGTGATACTTAATCATTATCATTGTTCAATTTTATTCAAATTAAATAAATAGGAAACTTTTTCAATTAGAACTATTTTTACTAAATTTTTTTAATGATTCCTTGTAAGTGGAATCTTCGGTACTTAAAAAGCAAGAAATCCTTTAATCAATCCTAGTGAGTCACTTGAAGATGCAGATTAAGTATTCGTTTATATATTTCTATTTCTTTCTATTTTCTATATATTATTTATGTATGTTAAAGATGTTTTCTTGCTAAGACTTTTTCAGAAAAACCGTTCCACCTATCATATATAGAAGAAAAAGTCTAGATTACGATGTCGATGTACAACCGAACCAATGACTATTCATGATTCCATGATTGAATCAATTCCATACCGGTTCCAAATTAGAGGAATGTTATGGTAAAACTTCGTTTGAAACGATGTGGTAGAAAGCAACGTGCGACTTGAAGGACACGATCCGTTGTGGATTTTGACATCCACCATTTTCGATTTATCTAGGAATGAGGGTGCTCTTGGCTCGACATTGTTTGTTCTGTTACACTCGATTTTTGTTGGGTTGTAAATAGTCCACGATGGAGCTCGAGTAGAAAGGATTAATTAATTTCTCGGGGGCAAGGATCTAGGGTTAATGCCAATAAATCGGAACAACTTCGTAAATGTATCTTCCATATATAGAAATCGAAAGCATCCAAGTCGAGCAAGTTTTCAATTCGAAAGTAAAGCTTGTTGGAATTTATCCAACTTTTTCGATTCAAAGTGTATCACTCGTGAATCAACTGTCCATAGGATTCTTTGATAGAAAGAAATCAAAAAAAGGGTATGTTGCTGCCATTTTGAAAGGATTAAGAAGCACCGAAGTAATGTCTAAACCCAATGATTAAAAATAAGAATAAAGGATCTAAGAACAAGGAAACACCGTTTTAATTGTCTCGCTAGTCTCAATAACTGGATCAGATTAAAGACTCCAAATAGAATTTGAAACGAGAGAAACAAAAGGGGGTAAAGACCACTCAATAAATGAAATTTACTAAAAATGAAATTTACTAAGGATTTTTCCTTTGAGCTAGTTGAGAGTTAGCCAACTTGAGTTATGAGTACGAGTGGTTTCTTTTTCATTTTCAAGAAGAAAAAAAAAAAGACTGAAATCATAGTCTAATTTATTTTATAGGCCGATTTGTCATTTTATTTATTAGAATTGCATACATAGACAAAATGTCGAATCAAATCATTTTTTCTCGAGCCGTACGAGGAGAAAACTTCCTGTACGGTTCTAGGGGGGGTATTGTTGATCTACATCTATCCTAATGAGCCGTCTATCGAATCGTTGCAATTGATGTTCGATCCCGAAGAGAAGGAAAAGATCTTAGAAGGGTGGGATTTTATGATCCAATGAAGAATCAAACTTATTTAAATGTTCCTGTTATTCTAGATTTCCTTGAAAAAGGTGCTCAACCCACAGG